GAAAAAAGTAATTATTATGCCCTTTTCGGATGAATCATATAGGTTTACGATTTTATCGACTAAAAAGGTTATAAAATGAATTGTAATTACAATTGAAACGATCGAAAAAGAAATATGAGTTAATATATGCTCTAAGGTTGAAAATATCATAAAAATTTTTAAAAAGAGGAGTCCCTTCATTATACAAAGGGAAATCGGGAATTGAATTCATTATAGGATCTATTTACTTTTTTTAGGAGATGACATGCCGCCACTCGGACTCGAACCGAGATGCTCTAGCACTGCTTCCTAAGAGCAGCGTGTCTACCAATTTCACCATAGCGGCTTGTCTTGAACTTATAATAGCCTATGAATAAGCAATCGTCTAGATTTTAGAATTCAATTGGGTGCAATATTTTTTAGGAAAGATTCAAATTCATAAATAAAAATTGGTTCAAATAGGTATTTGAAGGTTCATTATTTTAGGTTAGGGTCTTAGTTTTATTGTGTATTTTATACTCTCCTCGACTTGAACTCTTCTAAAACTATTTGAACTCTTCTAAAACTATATAGTACTACTATAAATTAAGAGATAGAACCCCCCACAAAAAATGTTTGTTTTAATGAATTGTTTTTGATTTATTTGATTTCAAAAATCAAAACCAAAAAATCCATTTCATCAATGAACAAAAAAAAAAAGAACCTGTTTTGGATCATTCAAAATTGACACATATTTATCCAAAATAGCCTCGCTAAGTGTTTTTGAGTGGATTGATGGCGAGAGATATATGGGGTCCTATATAGGAATTCAGAGAAAATCCAAAAGGAAGAAAGTTCCACAAAGGAGTTTAGAATTTTAATCAATTAGTTTCAATGATTTTAGTAACGAAAGATTTTCTGTCCGCCCTTTTATAGATTATAGAGAAAAAGGGGATCTATAGAAAAAGAAAAAAGAAAACCTTATATTCTTGTAACAAATAGGTCGATGGGGAAAATAATACTCCCTGCCTTGGAAATGAGAAGATATACTAAAAAGAAAATGGAGTATCTTGTGTTTTTTGTCAAGAAAAAAAAGTATTCTTTTTTTTTTTTTTCGAATTCGGTACGGTAAACAGAAAAATTCTTATTTTACATATTCTAAGAGCGGAACGATTTCCATTCCTATTGATTAACTCAACAGGGAATGGAAATCGGGAATTTGATTTTCGAAATGAAATGACTCGGTTTTTGAGTCAGGCCGATTCCGATTATTCCAACGTGTTATGTTTTATTACTTATTTTATTTGTTTGTTGCACAAAAAAACTTTTAGAATTCCCAGTAGAAAGAGATTTCCCTAAGGAAAACGCTTTTAACGCTGCCCAATACCCCTTCCTTTTCCAAAAATTTTTACGAATACGCTTTTTTGATGCAGAAGTACGTTTTTTTGGAACTGCCATTTTTAAAAAAATTAAGAGATTACTCATTGGTATAGCTGGATGTGAAAGACATCTATTGTTCAAAAGAAATTTGCGCTTTCTAATTTATTATGTATTTCTTTTCTAGATAATATTTTTTATTCTAAAAATAAAAAAGAATAGATAAGATGGGTGAAAGATATGGGAAAATGACATAAACTATTACTAAAAATAGTAAAAAGAAGAATATTCTTTTTTTTAGTAACTTGTCAAACTCGGGAAAAATATGCCTAATTTGACTCGAATTTGAAAGTTAGAAGGAGACTAGTAATTAATCTCTATGATTTGACCAATTGTAACTTCTTGATTTGAATATTTGAAGTATTTAGCAGAAACTCAGAAAGAATAAGTAAAAAGAAATAAAAATTCAAAAATTCTATTTAAGTTGGTTTAAGTTAGTGCATATCTTCGTTTTTTTATTGACTTCTTTCAAAAGAGGTAAGATCCGGTGAATCGGAACCAATTAATATTAATTAAGAATTAAAAAACTTTTTTTATGGAACAGACATATCAATATGCGTGGATCATACCTTTCCTTCCACTTCCAGTTCCTATGTTAATAGGAGTGGGACTTCTTCTTTTTCCGACAGCAACAAAAAATCTTCGTCGTATGTGGGCTTTTCCGAGTATTTTATTGTTAAGTATAGTCATGATTTTTTCAACTAATCTGTCTATTCAGCAAATAAATAGCAGTTTTATCTATCAATATGTATGGTCTTGGACCCTCGATAATGATTTTTCTTTAGAATTCGGCTACTTGATCGATCCACTTACTTCTATTATGTTAATGTTAATCACTACTGTTGGAATTATGGTTCTTATTTATAGTGATAATTATATGGCTCACGATCAAGGATACTTGCGATTTTTTGCTTATATGAGTTTTTTCAGTACTTCCATGTTGGGGTTAGTTACTAGTTCGAATTTGATACAAATTTATATTTTTTGGGAATTGGTTGGAATGTGTTCCTATCTATTAATAGGGTTTTGGTTCACACGACCTCCTGCAGCAAATGCTTGTCAAAAAGCGTTTGTAACTAATCGTGTAGGGGATTTTGGTTTATTA